GTTTCTGAAACTTCTGATCTGGATGGGAATCAAGAAAATGCGAAGTTAGAAATACTAAAAAACAAAGAAAAAGAAGCAATTTTCTTCTGGTTTGAAAAACCTCTTGTGACCCGTCTTTTCGACTATAAGCGATGGAATCGTCCATTGCGGTATATAAAAAATGATCAATTTGAAAAAGCTATAAGAAATGAAACGTCACAATATATTTTTTACACATGTCGAAGTGATGGCAACCAAAGAATATCTTTTACGTATCCATCCAGTTTGTCAACTTTTTTGGAAATGATACAAAGAAAAATGACTATTGATACAAATACAAAAGATAAATAAGATAAAGAAATATTGAGACAAAAGATAAATAGAAGAAAAGATAATAAGAGATACGCCCTCCTCCTACATATTTTATGCCCTCTCCTACAAAGAAACTCGTAATACCAACGCCATTCGTAATTCCATCAATTACTCGTCTATCAAAAAAATGAGTTAATTCAGCTAATCCTCTTAGACCCTTAGTAAAAGATGTTGCATAAAAAGCATCTATGTAACCACGATTATATGACCAACTATATATTATATTTATTAGTTTGTCTCCCCAAAAGCGCGTCTGACCCTTTTTTAAAAATGCATTTTTAAAATTAAAATTTTGTAAAGATGAATAAAGGGGCTTATATAAAAGAGATGCTATAAGTATTCCAAAACATGCTAGACTGACTGAAAAAATAGCATTTGAAAAAAATTCATACCAATCCACCGAATCAGTCAAATTTTTATGTAAAAGATTTATAGACGGAGTTAACCATTTTGATAATATATCCAAACCCATTCCTTCTTGATTCAAAGGAAGTGCCAGGGATCCCACGAACAAGGTAAATAGAACCAATACAAGCAAAGAGAATAACATAGTATTATCTGATTCATGGGGATATAAAAAACTTTTTTTTTTACAAGTTTTTAAATGAATAATTAAGGGTTGGTTGATGGTTTTTACCATATTATAAATTTGGTTTTGGTATGCCGTCTTAGAAAAAAAAGAAGCCTTCTCATTATTATTCATTATTAATAAAGTTAATAAACTTATATATATATATTTTTTTTTTAAGCCTTCTTTTCCCCATAGAGATACTGAATAAAACGGACTCATTCCCATTTGTTTTCCACTGTAATTTTGAAAATTAGTATTTAAATGCCCTTCAAAAGTAAGTAAATAAATTCGAAACATATAAAATGCAGTTAACCCGGCTGTGGAACAAGCTATTATTCCGAAAAGTGGTGAATACAACCAAGTATCATTAAGAATTTCATCTTTGGACCAAAAACAAGCAAGTGGGGGAATACCACAAAGAGAAAGTGTACCTAATAAAAAAGCTGTTTTTGTAATTGGGACATGTTTTGTTAAACCGCCCATAAGAACCATATTCTGACTTTTATCTGGAGAATATCCAACAATAGCTTCCATTGAATGAATAATTGATCCAGATCCTAAAAACAATAATGCTTTAGAGTAAGCATGAGTAATCAAATGAAATAAAGCAGCTCGATATGACCCCATACCTAAAGCTAACATCATATAACCCAATTGAGACATTGTAGAATAGGCTAAACTTCTCTTAATATCTTTTTGAGCAAGAGCCAAAGTAGCTCCTAATAGTACTGTTATTATACTTATTAAAGATATAAAATTCATTATGTAGGGTATTCCTATGAAAAGAGGAAGAAGACGAGCGACAAGAAAAATGCCCGCTGCTACCATCGTAGCAGCATGAATCAGAGCCGAAATAGGGGTAGGCCCTTCCATGGCATCAGGTAACCATACATGAAGGGGGAATTGTGCCGATTTAGCAATTGCACCGGAAAATACTAGAAAAACGCATAAATTATAAACTAAAAAAGTAAACGCATTATCATTATTATAACTTAAGTTATTGAATATTTCGAACAAATCCTTAAATTCAAAACTACCTGTTATCCAATAAAGACCTAAGATTCCTAAAAATAAACCAAAATCTCCTATACGATTAGTTACAAAAGCTTTTTGACAAGCATTTGCAGCAATAGGTCGTGTGAACCAAAAACCTATTAATAGATATGAGCACATTCCAACTAATTCCCAAAAAATATAAATTTGTATCAAATTTGAACTCGTAACTAATCCCAGCATGGAAGTATTGAAAAAACTCATATAAGCAAAAAATCTTAAATATCCTTGATCATGAGACATATAATTATCACTATAAATCAAAACCAGAATTCCAACAGTAGTAATTAATATTAACATAATAGAAGTAAGTGGGTCGATCAAGTGGCCGAACTCTAAAGAAAAATCATTATTAATAGTCCAAGACCATACATATTGATATATGAAATTGCTATTTATTTGCTGAATAGCCAGATCTGCAGAACAAATCATAACTATACTTAATAATAAAACACTAGGAAAAGCCCACACGCGACGAAGATTTTTTGTTGCCGTCGGAAAAAATAGAAGCCCGACTCCGATTAAGACAGGAACTGTAAGTGGAACGAAAGGTATGATCCATGCATATGGATATGTATGTTCCATAAGAAAAACCTTTTTCATTTTAAATTAATTCTTTCCGATTCACCGGATCTTCTCTCTTTCGCAAAAAAAAAAAGGAAAAAAATATATATATAGATTAGATAGAGATGCAAGACCAAAATTTAATCTTCTTAAGTAGTCTTATTCTTTACCAAATCGTTCAAATCAAGAAGTTACAATTGATTAAATGATATCACCCTTACTAGTGCAAAGTGAATAGTTATTTATTATTTTTTAAGTAATATGGTTCTATATTTAAAGCTATTTCGGGAGATCCAGAAAAAAAAAGCTTTTTTAACTTTAACCAATTTTATTTCTTATAGTACGTTGGATACTATAGCTATAGAGCTTTTACTATGAGGATATAAAGAAATCCATTAGTATAGTATGAATTCGTTTTTTTTGTCCGGAAAGTTATAATTTATTAATTATATGTAATATAAATGTAAAAAAAAATTAATGACATATAATCTTTTTTCGCCTTTTTTATAGCAAAGTAGTATTATCTAAATAAAGAACTAGATGGATAATCAATAGTAAATAAAGATTCGTTTTTATTGAATATTAAATATTCTATTAATACTAGATAGATGACTAGATAGATGTCTTTCACATCCAACTATAACAATGAGTAATCTCTTGATTTTTGAATGGCAGTTCCAAAAAAACGTACTTCTATGTCAAAAAAGCGGATTCGTAAAAATTCTTGGAAAAAGAAGGGATATTGGGCAGCGTTAAAAGCTTTTTCATTATCGAAATCTCTTTCGACCGGGAATTCAAAAAGTTTTTTTGTGCCGACAAATAAATAATCAAACATTGGAATAATCGGAATAAGAACTGAATGACTTTTTTGTTCTATCCCTAGAACTATCTAGGATCTAGGGATAGAACAAAAAAGTCTTATTCCCACAGAGGATAAACTATGCGTAAGCTTATTATTTTATTAAGTTAAATATAACTGACATTCTAAAATAAGATAAATATACTCTATTAGTGAACACATATTTAAATGACGTTGTATTCCTAAATTTTAAATTTTAATCGTTCCTAAATATGAATTGACTACTTCAATCTCGACGATTGAGTATGAATAGGTTATTATAATTTTGAGCAAGCCGCTATGGTGAAATCGGTAGACACGCTGCTCTTAGGAAGCAGTGCTAGAGCATCTCGGTTCGAGTCCGAGTGGCGGCATGGGATCTATCTTCTAAAACTTCTAAAATAAAAGCGATAGACTAAGTCCTATTAAGTAATTCCAGAAATTAAACTCCCTGCATTCCGTAATTATAATTAAGGTACTCCCTCCTTAAAAAAATATATATAATATGATTTTTTCGACTTTCGAACATATATTAACTCATATATCCTTTTCTATTATTTCAATTTTAATTACACTATATTTTATAACCTTATTAGTGGATGAAATCGGAGGACTAGATGATTCATCCGAAAAGGGCATGATAGCGAGCTTTTTCTGTATAACCGGATTATTAATCACGCGGTGGATTTATTCGCTACATTTTCCATTAAGTGATTTATATGAATCATTAATTTTTCTTTCGTGGAGTTTATCCAGTATTAATATGCTTCCGTATTTTCAAAACCATAAAAATAATTTAAGCGCAATAACCGCGCCAAGTGCTATTTTTACCCAAGGCTTTGCTACTTCGGGTCTTTTAACTGAAATGCATCAATCCGCAATATTAGTACCTGCTTTACAATCCCAATGGTTGATGATGCATGTAAGCATGATGGTATTGGGCTATGCAGCTCTTTTATGTGGATCATTATTATCAATAGCTCTTTTAGTCATTACATTTCGAAAAGACATAAGTATTCTTCATAAAAGCAACCATTTATTAAAATTAAATGAGTTAGTTTACTTTAATGAGACCAAATACACAAATAAAATAAACAATATTGTAAAAAATACTTCATTTCTTTCTCATAGGAATTATTACAAGTATCGATTGATTCAACAATTGGATGATTGGGGTTATCGTGTTATTAGTCTAGGTTTTATCTTTTTAACCATAGGTATTCTTTCGGGAGCAGTATGGGCTAATGAGGCATGGGGATCATATTGGAATTGGGACCCAAAAGAAACTTGGGCATTTATTACTTGGACCATATTTGCGATTTATTTACATACGCGAACAAAGGAAAATTTTCAAGGTGAAAATTCGGCAATTGTGGCTTCTATGGGGTTTCTAATAATTTGGATATGCTATTTTGGGGTTAATCTATTAGGAATAGGGTTACATAGTTATGGTTCATTTAACCTCTAATTGAATTGCAGAAAGGGCGTGACTAATACAGTTAGGTGTAGGACTATATATAAGAAAACTTCGTGTAAGCTGACGAGAACCCTTTGAATCCAGATTGTAGTGATTCAAAGGGTTCGGAATAATTCGGTTTACAATTCATTTTTTATTATCTTAAG